ATATCCAACAATAGGTTCCATTGAATAAATAATGGATCCGGATCCCAAAAACAATAAAGCTTTAGAATAGGCATGGGTGATCAAATGGAATAAAGCAGTTCGATAAGAACCTATACCTAGAGCTAACATAATATAACCCAATTGAGACATTGTAGAATAAGCTAAACTTCTTTTAATGTCTCTTTGGGCAAGAGCTAAAGTAGTTCCTAAAAGTATTGTTATTATACCTACTAAACAAATGAGATTCATTATGTAAGGTATAACTATGAAAAGAGGAAGAAGTCGAGCTACAAGAAAAATTCCTGCTGCTACCATAGTAGCAGCGTGTATAAGAGCCGAAATAGGAGTGGGGCCTTCCATGGCATCAGGTAACCATACGTGAAGGGGGAATTGTGCGGATTTAGCAACTGCACCGACAAATAAGAAAAAGGCACATAAAGTAGCAAATAAAGAATTGATCCCATTATTATGGATCAAGGTATTCACTATTTGGAACAAATCCCGAAATTCGAAACTACCGGTTATCCAATAAAATCCTAAGGTTCCTAATAATAAACCAAAATCTCCTATACGATTAGTTACAAAAGCTTTTTGACAAGCACTTGCTGCAACGGGTCGTGTGAACCAAAAGCCTATCAATAAATACGAACACATTCCCACAAGTTCCCAAAAAATATAAATTTGTATCAAATTGGAACTAGTAACTAATCCCAACATTGAAGCATTAAAAAAACTCATATAAGCAAAAAATCTCAAATATCCTTGGTCGTGAGACATATAATTGTCACTATAAATAAAAACCATGATTCCAACAGTAGTAATTAGTATTGACATAATAGAAGTAAGTGGATCGATCAAGTGTCCAAACTCTAATAAAAAATCATTATTGATGGTCCAAGACCATAGATATTGATAGGTAAAACTTCCATTTATTTGCTGAATAGACAGATTGGCCGAAAACCACATAGCTATACTTAGCAGTAAAACACTTGGGAAAGCCCACATACGACGAATATTTTTTGTTGCTGTCGGAATAAGTAAAAGTCCAAATCCTATTGACATAGTAACTGGGAGCGGAAAAAGGGGTATTATCCATGCATATTTATATGTATATTCCATAAGAAAACAAATTGTTCTTTTTTTCTTATAATTGTTTCCAATTCACCAATTCAGATCTCTTTCGAAAAGAACAAAACAATAATAAAAAGAAAAAAGATATGAAAAATATCAAATATTGGAATTATTACTTGTTGTTTTATCAAATATTTGAAATAAAAGTTGTAATAAGTTGGTCAAATAATAGGATCAAATAATTAGTCAAGTTTATTACTTAGTTATTAACTAACTCTAAACTCTAGAAAAGCAAGATATTTTTGAAATAATATGACATCTTATTCTAATATTATCTTTTGAATCATTGAATTTTTCTTTTACATTCTATTTATGTGAAATTATGTAATTTATAGGTATAGATATTGTATATCTTTCCATTTATAGATGTAATATATTACAGTTCAGTTACAGATTTCTTTATCTCTTTCTCTTTTTTTTCTTATTTTTAGACCCAACACTTTAGTATAAAGTAGAATGAAATATTCAGATTCTTCGTTGTCTATCATAATTGTGCTTTTCCAAATAGAAAAGCACAATTCATAGAATGAAAAAATTATCTCACGAATTCAATATCAATCAATAGAAATTCCAATAAAGAGAATATAATAGAAAAAAGAAAAATTGAAAGACTATAAAAAAGGATAAAAATAAAATACATTAGTAAATTTGAATTCTTTGTCTTCAAATTCCAAAAAAGAAAATTGGAATTTCTTTAATACATGTTAATTAAGATTTTTCCAAGACTTTTTTTTGTCGCACAAAAAAACTTTTTGACTGTCCGGTGGAAACAGATTTAGCTAAAGAAAAAGCTTTTACTGCCGCTAAAAAACCTTTTTTTTTCCAAATATTTCTACGAATATGTTTTTTTGACATAGAAGTACGTTTTTTTGGAACTGCCATTCAAAAATAGGTGACTCATTTTTATCGTTGGTATGTGAAAGACATTTATTGTTCAAAATAAATTACTCTTTATTAGTCATTATCTATACTTATTCCATAAATTTTTCTCAATAATAAAAGAGCATAATTTACTTTCATAACATACAAATAGAATATAAAAAAAAATTTCTATTTTCTATATTTATTCTAATATTTGGATAATGTAATAATTAAATATGCTTTGTATATTGTATTTTTTTTTTTAGAATGAAGATAAAGAATATACAAAAAGTAATGTAATATTTTCTTATTATTAATAGATTTCTCTATATATTTATATAATAAGTTATATAATAAGAAAGTAAATAAAATAAAATATTCAAAAGATTCATATTAAATATGAAGAAATTCAGAATATTAATAGAATATAAAAACTTTATCTAACTAGTAAAAGAATATATACTATAATACGAAAGAATATAGTAATATAGATATAAAGTATATAGAAATAGAGATTTTTTCATTAGAATGAACTTCTATCTTATATATAAGATAGAAAGTAAATAGAGGTTCTAGGTTTATAGTATAAGAGTCTAAATAAAAGAAATAAAAAAAATTATGAATTTTATACCTTGACTGAGAACGAAACTATTGAGTTCTAGATTAAAAAAGTTAGGTTTCTAGTATGAAAAATTTTATTTTTAAAACTGAACACTTATGAAAATACTAGTTTAGTATTATTTCACATTTCCATATGAATGGAAATACATATTTCTTCATTGTTTCCTAACTCTATTGAATCTCAACAAATTTACTATTATTATTTCAGGTAAGCCGCCATGGTGAAATTGGTAGACACGCTGCTCTTAGGAAGCAGTGCTAGAGCATCTCGGTTCGAGTCCGAGTGGCGGCATATATATATATAATAATAAATAATAATAAAAATATAGACACAATAGATTTAATAGAATATTAAAATATATTTAATCCCCGATCTAAATTATTTAATAGGGATCCTTTTTTATGTTTATGATATTTGCGACCTTAGAACATATATTAACTCATATTTCTTTTTCGATCATCTTAATTGTAATTATGATTTATTTGATGAACTTCTTAGTCTACGAAATTGAAGGATTACGTAATTCGTCGGAAAAAGGGATGATAGCTACTTTTTTATCTATAACAGGGTTTTTAATTATTCGTTGGATTTCTTCGGGACATTTTCCCTTAAGTAATTTATACGAATCATTAATTTTCCTTTCTTGGAGTTTCTCTATTATTCATATGATTCTATATCTTGGAAATCCTAAAAATTATTTAAGTGCAATAACTGCACCAAGTGTCATTTTTACCCAAGGTTTCGTCACATCAGGTCTTTCAACTGAAATGTATCAACCCGCAATATTAGTACCTGCTTTAAAATCTCAGTGGTTAATGATGCATGTCAGTATGATGCTATTGAGCTATGCAGCTCTTTTATGTGGATCATTATTATCAGTTGCTCTTATAGTGATTACATTTCAAAAAAAAATAAAAATTTTCAGTTTAAAAAAGAAAAGGAAGTCGTTTTTCTTTGGTGAGATGGAATATTTGAACAAAAAAGGAAGTGTATTTCAAAATACTTATTCTCTCTCATTTAAAAATTTTTACAAATACCAATTAATTCAGCATTTGGATTATTGGAGTTATCGTGTCATTAATTTAGGGTTTACCTTCTTAACCATAGGCATTCTTTCTGGAGCAGTATGGGCTAATGAAGCATGGGGCTCTTATTGGAATTGGGACCCTAAAGAAACTTGGGCATTCATTACTTGGACCATATTTGCAATTTCTTTACTTTACATACTAGAATAAAAAAAAGAGGAGTGAATATCATTCCAATTGCCATTACAAAAGTCAGAAACATTTTTGGCATTGGGATAGATATCCCGCCCATCTCTTCGAGAGAAACAAAACGTATTCTATCACAACTTTTTCCTCCTAATAAAAAAAGTGCAGCACCAATCAATCCATGAGAGAGTCTTTGTAAAATGGCTCCATTGAGTCCCATGCCAGTTATAGAAACCAATTCCTATAATTATGAAACCCATGTGAGATACGGAAGAATAGGCAATACGTTTTTTTAAATTGTGTTGACCAAGAGAGGTTGAAGCTGCATAAATGATTTGTATTATTCCTACTATCACTAACCAGGGAGAGAATTTAGAATGAGCGTGAGCTAATAACTCCATATTGATCCGAATTAATCCATATGCTCCCATCTTTAATAAGATTCCAGCTAAAAGCATACATGTACTGTAATGTGCTTCCCCATGGGTATCCGATAACCATGTATGTAGAGGTATCATCGGTGATTTGACAGCATAAGCAATAAGAAAAGCAAAATAGAATATTATTTCCAATGCTGCAGGATATGATTGATTAGCTAATTTTTCTAAATCTAATGTTGGTTCATTGGAACCATATAAACCCATACCTAGAACTCCTATTAAAAGAAAAATGGAACCTCCTGCAGTGCACAAAATAAACTTTGTAGCCGAGTACAGGCGTTTTTTTCCTCCCCACATGGATAAAAGTAAGTAAACAGGAATTAATTCTAATTCCCACATGATGAAAAAAAGTAAAAGGTCTCGAGAAGAAAATGATCCTATTTGGCCACTATACATTGCTAACATCAAAAAATAGAAAAATTGTGGATTTCTAGTAACTGGCCAAGCTACTAAAGTAGCTAAAGTAGTGATAAATCCTGTAAGTAAAATGGGCCCTATGGAAAGTCCATCGATTCCCAGTCTCCAGTGAAAATCAAAAAGATTGATCCATTTTGAATCTTCCTTCAATTGGGTTAATGGATCATCCAATTGAAAATGATAACAAAAAATATAGGTCATCAGAAGGAGCTCTAGTATACATATACATATAGTATACCACCTATACATCTTATTTCCTCTATGAGGGAAAAACCCAATTGAAGAACCTGCGAATATGGCAAAACAAGAAGTTTTTGTTAACCAAGGAAAAGAACTCGTGATAAAGACAAGATAATTTTTGACTAGAAAACCCCGTGCTCGGGAGAAGAAGAATCTATTTTCTTTTCTCGAGTACGGGCCTTTGTCGGTAAAGAGGAATCAAATGATTCAAGTGGAGTTTTTTGTCACATATCAATTATCAATAAGAAAGACCCATGCTCCGAGTTGTTTCATGCCATAAATAAACACGAACACTCAAAAAATCCGTTGGACAAGCGGATTCACATCTCTTACAACCTACACAATCCTCGGTTCTTGGCGCAGAAGCAATTTGCTTCGCTTTACATCCGTCCCAAGGTATCATTTCCAATACATCCGTGGGGCAAGCTCGAACACATTGGGTACACCCTATGCATGTGTCATAAATTTTTACTGAATGTGACATTAGGTCTATAAATTCTAGTTTTGAACACAAAAAATTTTCGATCTGGTCAAATTTTAAATTATAAAATAAGAGAAATCCTATATTTTCTATTGTAAACACCAGATGAATCAATAATTTATCAAAATTTGAAGAATCCATAGATTTTCCAATCTGTTTATGAGAAAGGGCCAAGATACTTTGATTTCCTTTTCAATAACCATGAAATATGAGTTGTACATACGAATTCAATTCATGGTTATTTTATGAAATTTTTGTATTAATAGAAAGATCTTCCTTTTTATTTCTTTAAATTCTTTCTATGTGAAAATAAAAGAATTATGACTAATTATTCAACAAATTTGATTGATTGATACGAGTTGATTTTCTATTACGATGGATCGACGAAATAATAGATAGCCCAATAGCTGCTTCAGCAGCCGCAATGGCTATAACAAAGATGGAGAAAATCTCTCCTTTTAATTGCCTACTATCAAATATATTGGAAAATGCGATGAGATTTATATTCACCGAATTCAGTATAAGCTCAAGACACATAAGTGCTCTAACCATGCTTCGGCTTGTTATCAGTCCATAGATACCAATAGAGAATAAATAAATACTCAGAAAAAATACATGCTCTAACATCATTGAAAAATTCCTCATAAATCTCAATTCATTTCAATATGAACAAAAATTCAACCTATTCAGTTGACTAGAATAGAAGAATTACAGAACAAAAGAACATATTCAAAGTAGATTAAAATAAAATAGATTGAATACTTTTTTATTCTTTGAATTCTAAAAATGGAAGTTCTTATTAGATTATTGACGAGCCATAGTAATTGCACCTATCAAAGAAATTAAAAGAATTAGAGAAATGAGTTCAAAAGGAAGATAAAAATCTGTGGATAAATGAATCCCAATTTGTTGAACGTTACTTATTAAGTCCTGTTCTATAATATGATTTGATCTTGTAGTCCAAAAAATTCCGTACCATGAGGTATCTGAGATAATGGTCATTAATGAAAAAAAAATACTTGTACAAACCTGTGAAGTGATCCTATCTCCAATGGTCCACAAATAGGAATCATTGGAATATTCTGAACCGTTCATGAACATAACAGCAAATATTATTAATACATTAATGGCTCCCACATAAATAAGAAACTGTGCGGCAGCTACAAAATAGGAATTTAATAAAATATAGAATAAGGATATACAAACAAGAACCAATCCTAATGAAAAGGCCGAATCAACGGGATTGGTAAGTAATACTACTCCCAAACCTCCTAATAAAATAACTGATTCCAAAAATACTACAAGAATATTATGTATTGATCCAGGTAAATCCATTATGAAATAAAAGAGAAATAAAGAAGTCAAAATATTTCATGACCTTACTAAGGGGCTCAGGAAAGGTACTTTTTTTTATGATACCTTCATAATTGAATAAAAAAAAGAATATAGAAAAAATAAAGTTAAAAGTTCTTTGGCTAATCCTACTTTTTTTTTTCAAAAAAAAAATCTTAGGAATTGATAATCTTGGTAATCGTTGTTGAATCTATAACTTTTTGTATTGTATAATCTCCAATTATTGACATTGGTAACCGACTCAAAGAAATTTGATTATAATTTAATTCGTGACGATCATAAGTAGAAAGTTCATATTCTTCAGTCATCGATAAACAGTTTGTTGGACAATACTCAACACAGTTACCGCAAAATATACATACCCCAAAATCTATACTATAATGAAGCAATTGTTTTTTCTTAATAATTTTTTCAAATTTCCAATCAACAATAGGAAGGTCTATGGGACATACGCGAACACATACTTCACAAGCAATACATTTATCAAATTCAAAGTGAATTCGACCACGAAAACGTTCTGATGTGATTGATTTTTCATAAGGATATTGAATAGTTACAGGTAAACGATTTGTATGGGATAAGGTAATTATGAAACTTTGTCCAATGTACCTTGCAGCTCGTATTGTTTGTTTGCCATAATTCATGAACCCAGTAACCATAGGGAACATATTATAGATATCCATGAATAAAATTTATGTTTCTTTCTCTTGGTTGAGAGAAGTTATGGATATAGAATATAATTATTGTTATCTCTTCATTTTTATTTTTTTTTTATAGTTTTATAGTGAAACAAGTTGAGAAGAAGTTGTCAATAATAGATTACCTAGAGAAATAGGTAAAAGAAATTTCCATCCAAGATTTAATAACTGATCTATTCTCATCCTAGGTAAAGTCCATCTTGTTATGATAGGAATGAACAGAAACAAATAAGCTTTGGCTAATGTAATAAAGATACCAGTTGTCATAAAAAAAACTCTAAATATCTTTTTTTTTACAAAAAGTTCAGTAATAGATATGTACGGAATAGAAAAATTCCATCCACCTAAGTAAAGAACTGTTACAAATAATGAAGAAACTAATAGATTTAGGTAAGAAGCAAGATAAAAGAACCCGTATTTTATACCTGAATATTCGGTTTGATAACCTGCTACTAATTCCTCCTCTGCTTCTGGTAAATCAAAGGGTAATCTTTCACATTCTGCTAGAGAAGACATTATAAAAAATAGAAAGCCTATGGGCTGACGCCACAGATTCCATCCCCCAAAACCATATTTGGACTGTGCCTCAATTATATCAACAGTACTTGAACTATTAGATAATTATAGTCGATGATAACATCACTGTTCCCATCGCTATTCCAAAACCGTACATGAAGCCTAAATTTCATACGGCTTCTCTATGGGCCACAAAGAAATGTGTAAGGTAAGGACTGACTAATCGTTCTCCTTGGACCCTATAGAATGTAAAGATACATTGGAGGTTGAAGAGTCCTCAATTTGACCAATCAAATTCTATCTGCTAGAATAAGAAAAAGCACTTCCGAATTGATCTCATCCCTTATAATGATATAATGAGAATTTCTCAAATTTATATTTGTTCAGCAATAACTTAATTCTTCAATCAAATACTCGTCATAAATAGAAAGAATTGAGCATTCGTTAATGAATCATTATTATTCCCTTTTTATTATTTTTCTTCTATTTTTTTTATTGCATTCTCTTTGTCTTGTTCCCGTTCTTCTTTCTGTGTGAAAACTTAAAACTTAAAGAAAAGCAAAGAAAATAAAGGATTAATTCGTTCTTGATAGTTATTTCTTTAATCAGTGAATAGTAACATACTCTAGATCGGAATCGTGGAGAAGTACTGCTTGATCATTTCTACAAATTTCAAGCCCTTATTATGATTCGTTTTATGCAAAGTTTTATGCAAAAACTCCTTTTTTGCTACCTGACATTATTTCCATTACTTATCCTTTGTGTACTTTGGTGTTCCTAACTGCCCACTTCTTTTTGATTGATCCCCAGTATAGTAAGAAAGAATGTACTGTTGATCTTTTGCATCCGCTTCAAGATATGAAGATGAATCAAAGAATCTCAATCTTGGGGTAAAAAACTGATGTTTACTTCAATTTCCTTCTTGTACCCTAGGGAATGATCTTTTTTTTACTGCAAATTGAGGAGCAGTTTTGTTTCACTCATATAACTATCTGGTTTCACTCATCGAACTGAAATGTTGAATAAAAAAAGGAAGATATTTGTTCAAGACATTCAATTTCTTTATCTTTACTGACTTTCTAAAGTTTGAAAAAATGAAAGAATAGAAAAAAAAAGAGTTTTTATTAGATTCTTTCATATTCCTATTTACATATTCAATGAGATTTCTATTGTCTTTCTATTTCAATTCATTTCTTGAGAAGAATACAAATTCATGTTCCGACGAATCACACGTAGAGATATTGCTAACACACATAGAGTGAATGGTCTTTCATAACTAATTGATTGAGCTGCAGCTCGTAGACCGCCTGAAAAGGAAGACTTCTTATTTGATCCGTACCCTGACATAAGAAGACCAATGGGTACAATACTTGAAATGGCAATCCATAAAAAAACACCTATACTGAGATCAGCTAAAACAAGGCGATATCCAAAAGGAATTACTAAAGAACTGAGTAGAATTGATAGAACTGCTATGGAAGGTCCAATCCTAAACAAACGATTATTCCCTCTAGATGGAAGAAGATCCTCCTTCAAAAGTAATTTGGTCCCATCTGCTAAAGATTGAAGAATCCCTAATGGGCCGGCATATTCAGGTCCAATACGTTGTTGTATTGCTGCGGATATTTTTCTTTCTAACCACACAATGACTAATACTCCCATTGTAATTCCTAAGATAAGGGTGAAAATGGGAACAAAAATCGCTATGAGTTCATAGACTTCTTTTAAGGATTCTAATCTATAAAAAGAATTGATAGTTTTTACTTCTGTAATATCAATTATCATTTCAACGATCAACTTCTCCCATAATGATATCTATACTACCTAGTATCGTCATGATATCAGCCAATTTCATTCTTTTAACTAGCTGAGGAAGAATTTGCAAATTGATGAAACTGGGTGGACGAATTTTCCATCTCCAGGGGAAAACGCTACTATCTCCTATTAAATAAATTCCTAATTCTCCTTTTGGGGCCTCTACCCTTACATAAAGTTCTTGTTTTAACAATTCAAAATTGGGTGAAAGTTTTTTAGTAAGAAATCTATATTCAAAATTATTCCATTCGGAATTCTTTGTCGTATGAAAGCGGCGGTTTTCTAAATTTTCATAAGGTCCTCCAGGAATTCCTTCTAGAGCCTGTTGAATTATTTTTATGGATTCTTGCATTTCACCAATTCTTACTAAATAACGAGCTAATGTATCACCTTCTTTTTGCCATTTTACTTCCCAATCAAATTTATTGTAACACTCATAATGATCAACTTTACGAAGATCCCATTGGATTCCAGAAGCTCGTAACATTGGTCCTGATAAACCCCAATTTATTGTCTCCTCCCCACGAATAATGCCCACTCCTTCAACTCGTTCTAAAAAAATGGGGTTTCGCGTAATAAGTTTTTGATACTCAATAACTTCTGTTAAAAAATAATCACAAAAATCAAAACATTTATCTATCCAACCATAAGGTAAATCCGCAGCTACTCCTCCGATGCGAAAATAATTATGCATCATCCGCATACCTGTGGCGACTTCGAATAGATCATATATCAATTCCCTCTCTCTTAAAATATAGAAAAAGGGAGTCTGTGCACCGATATCGGCCATAAAAGGTCCAAGCCATAACAAATGGGAGGCTATACGACTGAGCTCTAGCATAATCACTCTGATATAACTGGCCCTTTTAGGCACTTGAACACTTTCCAATCGTTCTGGTGCATTTACTGTTATTGCTTCTGTGAACATAGTAGCTAAATAATCCCAACGTGTAACATAAGGCAAATATTGTATAATTGTTCGGTTCTCCGCTATTTTTTCCATCCCTCTGTGTAAATAGCCCAATATAGGTTCACAGTCAATAACATCTTCACCATCCAGAGTAACGATCAGCCGAAGAACACCATGCATTGATGGGTGGTGAGGACCCATATTTACTATTATGAAATTTTTTCTTGTAGCCGGTATAGTCATATTTTTTCTTTAATTCTTTATTTCATGAATTTCTTAAAATGAAAAATATAATACTAAGAACTGATAACTGAACTAAAAAAGAGAATTAAAAAATAAAAAAGAAAAAGGATAATAATAATAAAATAATATTCAAATGAAATTAACGAGTTTTTGGTTCCCGAATATCTAACTGATCCATTAATTTCTTATAACGCACTTTATTTTTCTTTGACAAATAAGTCAATAATCGTTGACGTTTTCCCAGAATTATTCGTAGACCTCTTTGCGATAAAAAATCTCTTTTGTGCAATTCTAAATGTGACGTAAGTCTCCGTATCTTGCTGGTGAAAAGTAATATTTGAAATTCAACAGACCCACTATTTTCTTCTTTTTCTTCTTGTGTAATAACTGAAATGAATGAATTTTTGACCATAAATGAAGATTTTGATCTTTCTTTTCTGTGATTTTACCAATCAAGAAAAATAATAAGATTTATTATGCCAGTTATTTTCATCTAGTATACATAAAAATTGAATTTATTTTATTCTTTATTCATACTACTTTATTTCTTGTTTATGTGGTTTATTTTATATATATGTATTAACGAAAAAGAAAAATTTCAATTTATTTTTACTTAAAGGGATTCCGCTCCTCCTAGTTAAAAATTATATACTTGGAAATAAGCATCATCATGTATTAGAATGTTATACAGTGTATATATTTTAGCTTTCATCTACCGAATATGTCACACAATATGTAGGAAATCCGCTATAAATGATATTCCAATGAAATTGGAATATCATTTACTCGAAATTGTGAATACATATTTATTCTTGACATACTGAAACGACTACTGTTATTGGTATCAAACCAATAGCGATTCATACAAGCTAAATCCTCTAATCGATAATTGGGCCAAAGGAACAATTTGAATTTCATTAAAATTTTTCCATCTGTATTAAAATGCTTGTCCTCATTCAAAAATTGCCCACAGTTTCTTATTTTGTTTTCATTGTAAAGTATTGGATTTTTATCCACAACATTCCAATTTTTGGAATTGAAACAAATTCTAATTCGAAATTCTCTTCGACGTATGGAAGATAGAATATTTTCAGGAATAAGGAAATCATAATTATTTTTGTCTCTACTCAAAAATATGTTGTTGTATTGTGCAATGTCTTTTTCAAACTCCCCTTTATTATTCTTAATATATATTTTATATATATATTTTGTGTATTTCTTATTCGTTTGGTGCTTCTTCTTATCGACCAATGAAATATCTATAGTTTGATATATAATAGATTTTCCGTCTCTTCTTATAGATATAAAAATTGGATCAATAATAAATACTCCCTTCCTAGCAATTCTGTAAGAACTAGGTCCCTTTGGATCAGCATTTCGTCTAGATTGATTTCATTTCTTTTAATCGAGGATATAGCAATTTTTTTTATATTTTTCAGTCTAAGTAGGAGACAATATACCCTAATATTTTTCATTCTATTTTTATTCAAGTAATCGTCCCATCTTAATTGAAAAATAAAATATTTTTTAAAAAAGAAATCTAGTTCCATTTCATTCTTGCTCTTACATTTTTTTTTTTTTTTACCTTTTTTCATTTCTAATCTTCCGTAATCTTCTTCAACAGCCCTTTTTTTCTTTTGTTTTAGTAGATTCAATACAAGATTTTTTTGGCCTTGTTGTTTGTTTTCTTCCTGTTTGTAATTTACTAATTCAAAATATTTTTTCGATGATATATGAATATTTTTTTTTTTATTTACGTTGATGTTTTTACTATTTTCATTTATATAAAAATGAAAAAAGAGTGATTTTATTGGGATGATCCAAGGTTGAATCTTATATACATCAAAAAGTAGTAAAAATTCTGAGAAGAACCAAGGTTTTAGATTGGATATAGTATCAAAATTTGATGCAGTATTATAGAACCTTTCTTGATTCATTCCCATGCAATCAAGAAAGGTTCTTTTTTGGTTGCAGAGTTTGATCTCTTGATGAATCGTAGGAGAAACAATATCTTTTTTCTCCATTTTTTTTAAATTATTAATTTCAGTTTTAGTATTTTTCTTAATATTGATGTCAATATGTTCATTGGTCCAGATATCAATATTTTTTTTTAAAAAAAGATGAAGAACTCTAGAATCTAAATATTTTCTATCCAAATTGGTATTCCCATCAATAAAATCTATTTTTTCTAGATAATCATTACTAGGCATACTTATCGATACAAAAAAAGATTCAGGTTTCAATGTATTGAAAGAATATGGGATTTCTCGGGCCCCGTTTATTTCTAATGTTGATTCAGAAATGTATGAATTAGGGGGGTATATGTATTTATATGATAAAAGATCATATCTGTAATGTTTTTTACATTTGTATTTTTGACTCATAAATGAATTCGTTGCATAGTTCTTTTTTTTCATGGAATGAATTAATAGGTATTTTTTATAGAAATCCAATTGGATTGATTCCTTGTTTTTAATCATACGGTGTTCATTTATTCTATTTTGCCATTCTTTTTCTTTAGGTATTAATCGAGATCTTTTTTTTTGAGATAAATTATACTGATAATGACCTTTTAACCAGTTTTTCCATTCGTTCATTACATACGTATTAATTTTCTTATCTCTTGGTTTGGAATGAAATATTCTGTGTATCATACAAGAGTTTTTTAATTTTTCCTTAAAAAAAGGGGAGTCCCCTTGATATTGAAGTACAGGTCTTAAGTGATACTGATTAAAGAATTGGTTAAGTAATTGGGTTTGTGATAATTTGTAAAATACATAAGCTTGTGATATGGAAGAGAAATTCCAATAAATCTTAGAATTATTATTATTATTTTCAATATTATTAGTATTTGAAAACAATTTTTTTATAGTAAAAATCAAATTCATTTTATTTTTATTTGTTTCATAAATTTTTTTTTTTTCATTCTTTTTTTTATTGTTGCAAATGTCTTTATTCAAAATATTTTTTGTTGATTCAAAGAAAAGTTGTATGTTTATCTTAAAAAAAGTAATGGTACATAGCAAAATATCTATGTATATTTTTTCAATGAATGATTTAATAAAGTAGTGTGATTTACGCATTAATCGGATATTTTGTCTTTTTAATATTTTACAAATAGATTTCTGTGATTCCAATCTTTTATTATCATAAATTAGAACTATCTTTTTTTTTTTCTTTTCTTTTGTGGTTTGTTCAATTTGATTCCTTATTTTTATTGTCTTATCAGAAAGATCTTTCATTCTTTTTTCTATTAGTGAAGAATTTAACCAATTCATCGGTCGAATTAGAACGGATGATTCGCGAAGAATCTTATGATTTCTTTTGAAATCTTTTTCATTTTCGTTCGATTCATGTACTTTTTCTTTCCTCAATTCAAATACTAAAATTGTATTTAATTTTTTCAGTTTTTTAATTAGTAGTTTTATAACTTGAAGTATTTTGATGACCTTTTTTTTTTTTTCTTTTCTAACTTTTAAAAAGTATTTTTTTTTTTTCTTTAAATTTTTGAAAACTTTGAAAATTTTATTTTTCCCCTTTTTCTTTCTTTTTTCGAGTTCTTTAAAAATAGGGTAAAAAAAAAAAGGTTTTTTTCGGGGAAAACCAAAGGGAAGTTCCGCTTCCCTTCCCCAGATTGTTAAAAAACAAAAACTCGTTTTTGTTTTTTTTTTTTTATCTCTATGATTAGATCGTACCTTAAATTTTCGCCAAGGTTTTAGACAGAAAGGGTATAGAATCTTTATCTGGATACCATCTATTAACCAATTTTGGGGAAATTCTTTTTCTGATAATTGAACACCATTATAGGTACATTTAATATGTTTTTCTCTATTCCACTCTTTCAAATCCTCGTGCCACTCAGGGGATTGTAATAATAATATACGGAAAATATTTTTAGTTATTATTAATGAAGGCAATAGAATGTATTTTCTAAGAAAAGATTGGGTTACTAACATTAAACCTCTTATTGCTTGGGTAAATGGAAAATTTTCCCAAGCTTCTGATATTTCTATCCGTTCCTTTTTTTCTTTTTCCTTTTTTTTTAAATCATGAATTTTCAAT